AATAAGATGCCTGATTAAAGGATTATTTTGATAGAATAAATTAAGTATATTTACTCTTATTAGAAAAGATAAGCTAATTAAAGCTATTAGGCTCATACCCTAACTATAGAATTTATATTCTTCTTTTTAATTAAAATAAATTCAACATCATTTTTGTTTTTAAATACTATAATACTGGGAATTATAGTATCTTTAAGTTCAAATAATTGAATAATAATTTGATCCGGGATAGAAATTAGAATAATGTCCTTTATTCCATTAATCAGAACCAAAATAATTTTAAGAAATGAATCCTCTGTAAAATACTTCATTGTTCAAAGAATTAGATCATCTATTATAATGCTGGGAGTTATAATAATGATAATAAGATTTAATGAAGTATACAAAAGCATTCTAATAATTTCTTTAATTATTAAGACTGGGATATTTCCCTTTCAAAATTGAGTTATAACTATTGTTGAAGGTATAAGATACCAGTCTTTATTTTTACTTTTCAGAATATTAAAAATTCCCCCAATCACTGTTTTAAGATACTTAAACCCAAATTTAGAGATATTTTCATTAATTAATCTATTGGTGGGGGGAATCCTGGGTTTAAATCAAACTTCTATCCGCAAGATATTAGCATACTCTTCAGTTTTTAATATAGGATTTATATTAGCTGCAACTAAATCTGTAAGTGTATGATTTACCTATTTTATAATTTATTCTTTCATATTATACATAATTTTGTATTCTTTGGCAAAATTAAACGTTAATTTCATTAATCAAATAATTATTAATGAATTCAATATAAATTCTAAAATTCAATTATGAATTAACATGCTATCATTAGGTGGTATACCGCCAATATTAGGATTTTTAAGAAAAATACTAGTGCTTCAATTAATAATCAACTCGAACCAATTAATTTTAGCGATCATTATAGTATTTTCATCTCTCATAATTACCTTTTTTTATATTCGATTAACTTATTTATCCATAATAGTGTATTCAATTTGCATAAAGTGATACAAATTGACATCAAAACTGAGATTAAACCTTATAACTATAAATTTATTTCTAATATTAGTGTTCGTATTAATAAAGCCGTTAACTTAAAGGCTTTAAGTTAATACAAACTGTTAACCTTCAAAGTTAGAAATATTAGATACAAATAGGTCTTAGACCTAAGTCATTTTTAAATTTGCAATTTAACGTTATAAAACTATAAAACCAATGTTAAGAGGACATATATATCCATAAGTAAATTTACAGTTTACTACCTAATTCAGACATCTCAACCATGAATAAATGGCTTTATTCTACAAACCATAAAGATATTGGAACGTTATATTTCATTTTCGGGTTATGATCAGGTATACTGGGAATAATACTTAGATTAGTTATTCGTATTGAACTTTCTCAACCAGGTTCTTTTTTAGGAAACGACCAAATCTATAATGTTATTGTTACATCTCATGCTTTTGTAATAATTTTCTTCATAGTTATACCTATTATAATTGGGGGGTTTGGAAATTGACTTGTTCCCTTGATATTGGGGGCCCCAGATATAGCATTTCCACGAATAAATAATATAAGATTTTGATTATTACCACCATCGTTAATTCTATTGTTAATAAGATCAATCGTAGAAATAGGATCAGGAACCGGATGAACTGTCTATCCACCGCTATCATCTAACATCTCTCACTCCGGCCCTAGAGTAGATTTAACAATTTTTTCTCTTCACTTAGCAGGAGTCTCATCAATCTTAGGGGCTATTAACTTTATTTCAACAATTATTAATATACGAATCCAAGGGATAAAAATAGATAAAATACCACTATTTGTCTGATCAGTTTTTGTAACAGCTATTCTTTTAATACTTTCTTTACCTGTATTAGCAGGTGCAATTACAATATTACTAACTGACCGAAATTTAAATACAACCTTCTTTGACCCTTCCGGTGGGGGTGATCCTATTTTATATCAACATCTCTTTTGGTTTTTTGGGCACCCTGAAGTTTATATTCTTATTTTACCTGGATTTGGTATTATTTCTCACATCATCACTCAAGAGAGAGGAAAAAATGAATCTTTTGGATATTTAGGAATAGTTTACGCAATTATATCTATTGGTATATTAGGGTTTGTAGTATGGGCACATCATATATTCACAGTAGGTATAGATGTAGATACACGAGCTTACTTTACGTCAGCAACTATAATTATTGCAATTCCTACTGGGATTAGGATTTTTAGTTGAATAGCAACTATGCACGGAGTAAGATTAAAAATATCGATTTCAATACTATGATCATCTGGTTTTGTATTTCTTTTTACTCTGGGGGGATTAACCGGAATTATTTTATCTAACTCCTCTATTGACATTGTATTACACGATACATATTATGTGGTAGCACATTTCCATTATGTACTTTCAATAGGAGCAGTATTTGCTATTATAGCAGGATTTATTCAATGATACCCACTTTTTACAGGTATAACAATAAACCCAAAATGACTAAAAATCCAATTTATATTTATATTTACTGGAGTAAATCTAACGTTTTTTCCACAACATTTTTTAGGATTAACAGGAATACCACGACGATACTCAGATTATGCTGATTTATATTTTTCATGGAATTCAGTGTCATCAATAGGAATATTTTTAACAATAACAAGAGTTTTTTATATAATTTTTATTTTATGAGAAAGAATAATTGCAAAACGAATTATTTTATTTACTAATACTAACAAGACATCAATTGAATGAATACAAAAACTTCCTCCTGAGGATCACAGATATAATGAACTTCCTATATCAGCCAATTAATTTAATATGGCAGATTAGTGCAATGAACTTAAAATTCATAAATAAATATTCTTATTTTGTTAAAAATCTTAACATGATTAAATATTTATTTGCAAAATGCAGTATCCCCATTAATAGAACAGCTAATTATATTTCATGATAGTTCTATAATAATTCTAACTATAATTACTACAATAGTTTTTTATATAATAATATCCACAGTAATTAGAAAACTTTCTAATCGAATTCTTCTTGAAGGTCAAATAATTGAATTGGTTTGAACAATCATACCTTCTATTTTATTAGTATTTATTGCACTACCGTCATTACAAATTTTGTACTTAATAGAAGAAACCAATAACCCTTTAATTAGAATTAAAGCAATTGGTCATCAATGATACTGATCCTATGAATATTCAGATTTTAAAAAAATTGAATTCGATTCTTATATAAAACCTATCGAAAACTTAGAAATTAATGAGTTTCGAAATCTCGAAGTTGATAACCGAATAGTGGTGCCATTTAATATACAAATTCGGATTTTAGTATCATCTATAGATGTTATTCATTCTTGAACAATCCCATCGATTGGGGTAAAAATTGATGCTAGACCGGGGCGAATAAACCAAGGTAATATAATATTTCTTCGCCCTGGATTATTTTACGGACAATGTTCAGAAATCTGTGGATCTAACCACAGATTTATACCAATTATACTAGAAAGAGTAAACCTAAATACATTCATATCATGATTAAATAAATTCTCATTAAGTTACTCAATAGCGAGTATTGGTCTCTTAAACCAAATTTTGGTATATTTGCAAATACTCTTAATGAAGAGTTTAGTTTAAGTAAAACATTAGCTTGTCAAGTTAAAATTACATTTAGTAACACTTTTTGCCTCAAATAGCACCAATATGATGATTAACTTTAATAATTATAGTTATTGTAACTATAATTACAATAAATAGAATACTGTACTTCAACTTTAAATCTTTTATAAAAATTAAAACAATAGAAAATAAAAAAATAAAAATAAAATGATAACAAATCTTTTTTCAGTATTTGATCCAACAACTGGTATATTATCAATAAATTGAATTAGAATATTAATCCCATTATTTATTTTACCATTAAACTTCTGGTATGTACCAAATAAAAATACAATAATTATAAATATAATTGTAAATTACTTATTTATAGAAATAAAACTATTAATAAAATACAACGGAATACAAATTTTCATACTAAGAATATTTATATTAATTTTATTCAACAATATAATGGGACTGATACCTTATGTATTTACATCAACATCGCACTTAACATTTTCTTTAACATTAGCTGTACCAATGTGAATTTCATTCATACTATACGGTTGAATTAAAAAAACTAATAATATATTTGCCCACTTAACTCCAATTGGTACCCCAAACTTATTAATACCTATTATAGTAATTATTGAAACAATTAGAAATATTATTCGTCCTGGATCACTATCAGTACGGTTAACAGCTAATATGATTGCAGGACATTTAATTATATCATTAATAGGGGAATCCTCAAAAACAATAACCATAATTATTCTACTATTATTTATATATATATTAATGATAATGTTTGAATTAGCAGTAGCTATAATTCAAGCATATGTATTTGTTACATTAACTAACTTGTATTCAAGAGAAATTTAATAATGAATAATCACCCATTCCACTTAGTTAATAACAGACCTTGACCTATTTGTGCATCTTTAGGAATTATAACTTTAGCATTTGGTATAATTATATTTATACATAAAAGCAGAACAATACTAATTAGATTAGGTTGCTTTCTAGTAATAATTTCATCATTTCAATGATGACGGGATGTAATTCGAGAATCAACCTTCCAAGGATTACATACTAAAAAAGTAATAATAAACATAAAATGAGGAATAATTTTATTTATTATTTCAGAAGTAATATTTTTTTCCTCTTTTTTTTGAAGATTTTTCCATAGAAGTCTTTCTCCTTCAATAGAAATTGGATTACAATGGCCTCCTAAAAGAATCAATACATTTAATCCAATAAGAATCCCTATATTAAATACTATAATTTTATTATATTCAGGAATTTCAATAACATGGGCACATCATGCTATTATTCAAAAAAATTATACACAATCTTTACAAGCATTAATTTTAACTGTAAGATTAGGTATATACTTTTCATTATTACAAATATACGAATATATGGAATCACCCTTTTGCATTTCTGACTCCATTTACGGGTCAACATTTTTTATAAGAACTGGATTTCATGGTATTCATGTTATTATTGGATCCATATTTATCTTTGCTATAACAATACGGTTAAAAAATTTACATATATCAAATAAACATCATGTAGGATTTGAGGCATCAGCATGATACTGACATTTTGTAGACGTTGTTTGATTATTTCTTTACTTATCAATTTACTGATGGGGAATATATTCATTTAGTATAAAAAGTATATTAAGCTTCCAACTTAAAGGTTTATTAAAAATGAATAATAAAGCTAACATTAATATTTGCATTCTCACTAATAGTACTTATTATAATATTAATAATTTTAATTAACTTAATCAGAAAAAAAGAAATATTTGATTTACAAAAATCATCACCTTTTGAATGTGGATTTAACCCTATATCAAATAAACGACTACCATTCTCTATCTCCTTCTTTTTAATTTCAGTGATTTTTCTAGTATTCGATATTGAAATTATTATTTTACTACCAATAATTATAACGTCAAAATTAACTATTACAAAATATTGGATATTTACATTCTCTTCATTTATTATTGTACTTATTTTAGGATTATATCATGAATGATTTAATGGTATATTAAACTGAACAAAATAGGGTTATATTTAAAAATAATATCTAAATTGCAATTAGAAGGTGCTAGTTAAGCTTTCCTTTAGCAAAGAAGTAAATAATACATTTAGTTTCGACCTAAAAATAAAGGAGTGTTCCTCTTGCTTTAATTGAAGCCAAAGTAGAGGCAATTTATTGTTAATAAATCTATTGATTTTATATCCAATTAAAAGAGAACAAGAAAAGAATTAGCTGCTAACTAAAGTCTTGAGCGGTTAAATTCCGTTTTTCTCTTATTTATATAGTTTAAACAAAACATTTTATTTTCAATAAAAAAATAGCCAAAACTTATAAATATTTTTAGGAAACTAATCCTCAGTAATATCTTCAATATTAAGCTCTAATATAAGCTATAAAAATAAACAAGAATAACAAACCATAGAATAATAGAAAATATAAAAATACTAAATTTATTATTAAAAAAATATTGAAAATAATTTCTTAAAGACAATATAAAATATGAAATGCCTGAAGCCCCATAAAATTCTCCTCAGTAATTTGTTGTATTTACGTTAATGCAAAAACCATAAAAGAAAACATAACCATAATATATATATCTATATATAAATCACATATAACCATTAAATATATAATAACTTATAGAAACAATATAACCATAATTAAGAAACTCAAGACCAAACCACATTCCAAGAACAATTATAAACAAGATTAAAATCCTCAAATAAAAGGGAAGGACAGAAAAAACTAAATCTATATTTATTAATCATATTAATGTACACCCAAAAAAAACAGAAAATATAGACAAAAAAAAGATTCTGATTGTTATATAATCAATTTTATCGTCAGCATATCTTATTGGAAAATATTTACATATCATAACTATAGAGTAAAAAAACAACCGAGCAGTATAAATTACAGTAAGACCAACAGAAAAATAGATAATCATAAAAATAAAAAAATTTAGGCTACTAAAAACTGATAATTCTACAATTAAATCCTTAGAATAAAATCCAGACAAAAACGGAATTCCACATAAAGTTATATTTGATACATTAAAACACGCTGTAATAAAAGGTATATTTACACATACAGAACCTATTATTCGGATATCTTGGTTATCAACCATAAAATAAATAAAAATACCAGAGCACAAAAAAAGGAGGGACTTAAATATTGCATGGCTTAATAAATGAAAAAAAGATATGTCTGAAAAACCTAAGAACAGAGAAGTTATTATTAACCCTAATTGTCTTAAAGTAGAAAAAGCAATAATTTTTTTTAAATCAAATTCATAAATTGCACAAAAAGAAGATATTATTATAGTTATTGAACTTAATAGTAACAAATAAGATCTATAATCAAAATGATTATAAAAACGAATTAATAAATAAACACCTACAGTAACTAGAGTAGAAGAATGAACAAGAGCAGAAACAGGGGTGGGAGCTGCTATAGCAGCAGGTAACCAACATGAAAAAGGAATTTGTGCACTCTTTGTAAAACAAGAAATACAAACCAAAGTATAAATGTAACAATCAAAAAAATCATAATAAAATAAAAAATGTCATCTTCCATAAGAAAATATTCAAGAAACCGAAATCAACAAACCAATATCACCTAATCGATTAGTTAAACAGGTAATTATACCTGAAATATATCTTTTATTAGAACTATAAAAAATTACTAAACAGTAAGAAACTAAACCTAAGCCATCTCAGCCAAGTAAAATACTTAATAAATTAGGACTAATAATTATTAAAACCATTCTTAGAACAAATAGCAGAACTAAAAACAAAAAACGAATAGAAGAAAATCTTGAGTAACCTATATATTGACTTCTGTACAAAATTACAAAAGAGGAAATTAATATCACCACAAAAACAAAAACCAAACAAGTTCTATCTAAAAAAATAACATAACAAACTATAAAGGAATTAATTATAAACAATTTAATTTCAACTAATAAACAAAAGTCATTTATTAAAAAAATTAACCCAAAATATAAAAAAATCAAACAAAATGAGAATATAATTACAAACCAAGTGAAATAAAAATTTATTTTTATCAAAACTTAAGACTCTGATGCTTCTAAGAATCCACAATTCTTTATTTTTAATAAACTACTTAAATAAAATACAAAAAAATCGAGAACTAATAACAATAAAACTATTGGAATTAAATGAACAACTACTAAAAGATATTCTCTAACCGTTTCAAAACTAAAACTATAACAATTTACCATAAAACCATGTTGAGTAAATCTGTACAAATAAAAACTAAAGACTGCTGAGAAAAAAGAAATAAAAAAAATCAATAAACATGAAAAAGACCAGTAAGAAATAATTCTAATTATTATTATGAACTCTCTTAAAAAATTAATACTAGGTGGACATCTTATATTAAAACAACAAAATAAAAACCAAAAAAAAGAAATTCTTGGTATAAAAGAAACTAGCCCTTTATTAATAAAAAATCTTCGACTTAATAAACGACAATAAGAAATATTTGCTAGACAAAAAAGACCAGAAGAACATATACCGTGGCCAACCATTATAAAAAAACAACCTAAAAGACCCCACTTTGTTATAGTTAATAAACCTAATAAACAAAAACTTATATGAGCAACAGAAGAATAAGCAATTAATCTCCTTACATCTCTTTGCAAAAAACAAATTAATCTAACACAAACACAACCGAAAACTGAAATAGAATACAAAATATATCTATAACTAATAAACATAAAATCAAAGATAAATATAAAACGAATAAACCCATAACCACCAATCTTTAATAATAGACCAGCTAAAATTATAGAACCAAAAATAGGGGCTTGAACATGAGCCCTTGGTAACCAAAAATGAAGTATGAACATGGGAAACTTTACTAAAAAAGCAAAATAAATACTTATATAAATATAAAATCTTAATGAATAACCAAAATCTAAGTCAAAAAATAAAACACCAGAAATATTATAAAAATATAAAATAACTAAAAATAAAGGTAATGAGGCAAATAAGGTATAAAAAAATAAATATAACCCGGAAACCAACCGCTCAGGATAGTTTCCCCAACCTAAAATTATAAAAATTAAAGGAACAAGTCTAAATTCAAAGCTTACATACATAAGTATTATATTCATTATAGAAAAAATAATAATTAAAATTAAACAAAGCATTAAATTCAAGAACAAGAAAAAAACCCCAGAATTTAATGACAATATTATTAAACATCTAATAAATAGGCTCAAAAAAATTAAACCAAAAGAAAAAGAATCAATACCAATATTATATCTAATAATACTAAAGTAAGAATTTACATTAAAAAAAACAAACAAGAAAGAAATAAACAAAAAGAAAAACTGATATAAAAAAAAACAATCAACAAAAAACATTACTGGGATCATAAAAACAAAATATATCAAAACCTTTACCATATAAAAAAAGAATTTAAATAATCGTTCCCATGAAATCGAATTATAAGGACCAAAACACTTAACCCTAAAACCCCCTCACAAACAAAAAAAGCTATAAAAAAAACATAAATATAAAAAGAACTTAAATACATTATAGAGAAAAATATAACTAAAAACAAAATAGATAATACAATAAATTCAAGTCTTATTAAACATAACAAAATATGTTTACGAACATAAATCATTGAAAAAAGGCTAAAAAAAAACAAACAGGAAATGAATAAATTCATAAGTTTTAATAGTTTAAGAAAACATTAATTTTGTAAATTAAAATTGGAAAAATTCCTTAAAATATCAATAAAGTACAAAAATACATCATAAATCTCCAAAATTTATATTTTATTAAACTATTTACTGAGTACTATAATGAAATAAAAATAATAATAATAAAAACAATAATAATTTTACCACTAATAATTTCATTCATAAAAAATCCTATATCAATAGCAACAATTTTACTTATACAAACAATACTTATGTCAATAACAATAAACAAAATAATAAAAGAATCATGATTCGCTATAATTACATTCTTAATAATAATTGGGGGGCTATTAATTTTATTCATATACATAAGAAGAATTGCATCAAACGAAAAACTAAAATTTAAAATCAAACTCATGTTATTAATACCAATTTTTTTTTTAATTACAGACGAAATAATAAACCAAAATCAAACAAGTGAAAATCAAGAAATATTAATGACAATCAGAAAAGAAAAAATTTCTATAATAAAGCTGTACAATAAAAAATCCATAATAATTACTATAATAATAGTTATATATTTACTTTTAACTATGATTTGTATTTCAAAAATTGTTAAAATTCATGAGGGTCCTTTACGAACAAAAACATATGAATAAACCAATACGAAAAAAAAGATTACTAATAATTTTTAACAAATCACTTGTAGATTTACCAGCACCCATTAACCTATCATTATGATGAAATATAGGATCTATTCTTGGGGTATGTTTAATAACTCAAATTATTACAGGACTATTACTATCAATACATTATAATGCAAGAATTGATATGGCATTTAATTCTGTTTCCCACATTAGACGAGATGTAAACTATGGGTGAATAATACGAACAATCCATTCAAATGGGGCATCAATATTTTTTATTTGTTTATACATACATGTGGGGCGCGGGATTTATTACGGATCATACAAATATAAAATAACCTGAATCATTGGAATATTGATTATGCTTATAACAATAGCAACAGCATTCCTGGGGTATGTACTGCCCTGGGGGCAAATATCTTTCTGAGGAGCAACAGTAATTACAAATCTATTATCGGCAATTCCATACATAGGTGATATATTAGTAAAATGAGTGTGGGGGGGATTTGCGGTTGATAACGCTACACTTTCCCGATTCTTCAGACTACATTTTATTTTACCATTTATTATTTTAATATTAGTAATAATTCACTTATTTTTTTTACATACTACTGGATCAAACAACCCCATAGGACTTAAATCGGAAACAGACAGGATTCCATTTTACCCTTACTTTTACATTAAAGATATAATAGGATTTTCATTCATACTTTGAATTTTACTATTAATTAATATAACAATACCGTACAGACTGTCAGATCCAGACAACTTTACCCCAGCAAATCCTATAGTTACCCCAATTCATATCCAACCAGAGTGATACTTTCTATTTGCTTATGCAATTTTACGATCAATCCCTAACAAACTAGGTGGGGTAATTTCACTTATATTATCAATTTTTATTTTATTATTACTACCAATATCAATAAAAATAAAGTTTAGAGGACTTATATTTTATCCAGTTAGACAGATAAATTTCTGAAATTACTTAACAACAGTTATTCTACTAACTTGAGCAGGTGCAAAACCAGTAGAAGCTCCATATTCAACAACTAGAGTTGTCCTAACGATTAATTACTTTTTATACTTTATTACAGACCCATTACTAACAAAAAAATGAGACAAAATAATTAACTAAGTTATTTAGCTTATAATAAAGCATATATTTTGAAAATATAAGAAATAAAATTTAATAACTTTACAAAAAAAAATGATAAAAAACTAAAAACTTAATAAAAAAAAAATAAAATAAAGAATTCAAAGAAATAGGTAAATAACATTTTCAAGCCAAATACATAAGCTTATCATAACGGTAGCGGGGTAATGAACAGCGAACCCAAATAAAAACGAAGCAAAAAAAAATTAGTTTAATAAAAAAATCGTAAGAAAAAAAGTTCCCCCCTAAAAAAATTAAACAAGTCAAAAAACTAATAAAAATAATTCTAGAGTATTCAGAAATAAATAAAAAAGCAAATAAAGAACCACCATATTCAACATTAAACCCAGAAACTAATTCTCTTTCACCCTCAGAAAAGTCAAAGGGAGGGCGGTTGGTTTCAGCTAAACAACAAGAAACCCAAACAAAAAAAACAGGAAAAAATAAATACATAAACCAACAATACTTCTGAAAAATAAACAAACAAATAAATCTATATCTGTCAATCAATAAAAAAAAACATAATAAAACTAAAGATAAAGAAACCTCGTAAGAAATAGTCTGAGAAATACCACGAATATATCCAATTAATGAATATACTCTATTAGAAGACCAACCACAAATAATTAAACTGTATACTCTCACACTCGAACAACATAAAAAAAAAACCATACCATAATTAAAATTTACACAATTAACATATATGGGAAAAAGAACTCAAACAAACAATGCCTGAAAAAACCCAAAGAAAGGAAATAGAAAAAAAACAATAAAATTAGAATTTAGAGGGAATAAGCCCTCCCTTAAAAAAAGTTTTAATCCATCTCTAAAAGGTTGAAGAATACCAACAAACCCTAATTTATTGGGTCCTTTACGAAATTGCATGTAACCAATTACCCTTCGTTCTAACAAGGTAAAAAAACCAACCGAAACCAAAACAAAAATAATAATAATAAAAAAAACTAAAATAAACAATACTGGGTGTAAACCAATTTACATAATCAAATTCTAAATTTAATACACTTATCTGCCAACCCAATTGTTATAAAAATTTAAAATTTCAATTTCTGGTCCTTTCGTACTAAAAAATCAATAAAATATTTTAAGATAGAAACCAACCTGGCTTTCACCGGTTTGAACTCAAATCATGTAAGAAATTAAAGGTCGAACAGACCTAGAAAATATAAAACCTACCCCATATTCTAATCTTAATTCAACATCGAGGTCGCAAACTTTAATATAAATAAGAACTCCCCATTAAAATTACGCTGTTATCCCTAAGGTAACTAAATCTTTTAATCAAAAATATTGGACCAAAAATTCATAAATAAATGAAACATAAAAATAAAGTTTTATTATTCTTAATAATCACCCCAATCAAATAAATTTAAATATAATTAGAATATAAAAACAAAAAAGTAATTATAATTAAATCAATAAAGTTCTATAGGGTCTTTTCGTCCCCAAAAAACAATTAAGCTTTTTTACTTAAAAATAAAATTCTAATAATAAAAAAAATAAAAATTATACTTCATAAACCCTTTCATACAAGCTCCCAATTAAGAAGCTATTTATTATGCTACCTTTGTACAGTCAAAATACTGCAGCCATTTAATATTTATCATAGAGCAGGGAATACTTTTAAATAAAAACTAAAAGAAATGTTTTTGCTAAACAGTTGAGAATAAAAATTGTCTAGTTCATTATTTTATAATTTAAAAATATACTAATTTAATCAATAATAAAAATAAATATAAATTTAATAAACAAATTAAGTAGAAAAATAAATTTAAAAAAATTATAACAAAAAATCACAATCTATTAAGAACTAAATAAAAGATTTCAAAATTAATAAAAACCATTAACAATAAAAATTTTATTAAAAAATAAAAATTATCCCTTATTTTATAAGAATTAAAAATAGATAATACCTAAATTTCTTAAGTCCATAATTAAATTAAAATCCCTAATAACCAGATATAACAAAAAACGAATACCATTTCGATACTAAATTAAAAGTTTATAAATTTAATGAAACAAATAAAAAACAAATAAATTGATCTTTTTGATTCGGGAATAAAAAATTATTTAAATAATAAAATAACCCTGATACAAAAGGTACTAAATAATTATTATACAATATTAAATATAAAACCTTAACAGTACCAAAAATAAATAAGTTCAAAAAAAATACTAAAAAAAAATTTAAACAATAAATAAACCCAAAATTTAAATTATTAATAATCAGAAAGAAATTATCATTTTTCTTATTAATGTAAATAAAAAGCTTTATATAAGCTACAAACTGTCATCCTAGCTACACCTTCCGGTACAGCTACTTTGTTACGACTTATCCCATTTGTAATGAGAGTGACGGGCGATATGTACATAATATAGAAAAAAATTCAAAATAATTAATTAATTAAATTTACTGTTAAATCCAAATTCAAAATAACTTATTGAGCCAAAAATCAATACAATAACCCATGTTTTCCTAAAAAAAACTGCACCTTGACCTAAAATAAAACCAATTTCGGAAAAAGAAAATATCCTAAAAAAACATTCGAAATAGAGGTATACAAGCAATATTTTAAGGTAGAAAATATCGTGGTTCATCGATTAAAAAACAGGTTCCTCTAAAAAAATATATTACCGCCAAATTCTTAGAGTTTAAAGAAAATAACTATTAATATTCAGGTAATTAAATATTTAAGTCTAAAATAATAGGGTATCTAATCCTAGTTTAAAATTTAGATTAAGCAAATATTAAGAAAAACGAAATAAAAATGCAAATTCCACCTAAACATAATTTAAGTGGGCCTAAGAAACTAAAAATTGCTAACCTAAAAAATTAACTCAAATGAAATGTGTAACCGCGAATGCTGGCACAAAATTTATCCATTTTAATTAAATAGCTAAAAATAAAAAACTATAACAAAAAAACTAATTACTGAAAATCTAAGATTTTATCAGAATACATATAATCCTATTAATAAACTAAACAAAAAGAAAGAATCAAACTTTTTTCCTACAATTTCAATGGTAATGGACTCAGCTCACAGTGTGAATTTGAGAATTAAACTCATCCTTAAATATCAAAGATTTATGTTCTTCAATAAACTAAATCACATGATGTAATCAAACTTCATCCCAATAGTACATTTGATTCTAGGCTCATTGGCCTAATTTAAGGATAGATCGGCTAAATATTAATAAATATTAAGCTTTAATGTTTGTATACTAATGTAGAACAATAAATTTAAGTAAGAAAATACTGGGATATAATCATTTCTTAAACTATTATTCAGTAAAGGAACATAAAATCTAAATTAATAAGAAAATATCAATATACTAATGTAGAACAATAAATTTAAGTAAGAAAATACTGGGATATAATCATTTCTTAAACTATTATTCAGTAAAGGAACATAAAATCTAAATTAATAAGAAAATATCAATATACTAATGTATTAATACTCAAAAAAACCTTAACAAAACTATTTTTTTCATTTACATTTATTTAAAAATCATTAAATGATGGTTTTTAATTCACATTTATTTAAAAATCATTAAATGATGGTTTCTTAATCCTAATTAATTTCTTAAATACAATAATATCAACCTTCTTTCTTTCAAGAATTGAAAGAAGGTTGATTACTAGTTAATAAGAAAAGTTTTAAATTAATAATATATTGAAGATTATTACTGTTTAATATAATATTAAATTAGATTTTTCATTATCCTCATCCTTTAGTAATCAACTATAGTAACTAATTTATATATAATAATAAAAGAAAATATTTAATTTTATATAGTATAGTWAATTAAATTAATTACTATAATTATAAATTATTATTTTACATAATATATAAAWATTTTTAANTATATAGTAATACATTTATATAAATAAGAATAAAAAGAAAATATTTGAATGTTATATATATATAGTATAGTAATTACATATATAAATATTATTATTATAAATCTAAATTTACATTAATATTATTTATATTATAATAATAATTAAATTAATTACTATAGTTGATTACTAAAGGATGAGGATAATGAAAAATCTAATTTAATATTATATTAAACAGTAATAATCTTCAATATATTATTAATTTAAAACTTTTCTTATTAACTAGTAATCAACCTTCTTTCAATTCTTGAAAGAAAGAAGGTTGATATTATTGTATTTAAGAAATTAATTAGGATTAAGAAACCATCATTTAATGATTTTTAAATAAATGTAAATGTAAAAATAGTTTTGTTWKTGTTTTTTTRAGCGGTTTTAATAAAATTCAATTATTTCAGAGATTAGTCTCCGTAAGACCTTTTTTCTTATTAACTAGTAATCAACCTTCTTTCAATTCTTGAAAGAAAGAAGGTTGATATTATTGTATTTAAGAAATTAATTAGGATTAAGAAACCATCATTTAATGATTTTTAAATAAATGTAAATGTAAAAATAGTTTTGTTAAGGTTTTTTTGAGTATTGAAAAATAGTTTTGTTAAGGTTTTTTTGAGTATTGAAAAATAGTTTTGTTAAGGTTTTTTTGAGTATTGAAAAATAGTTTTGTTAAGGTTTTTGGTTA